CATACTAAATATTGTTATTTAATCAGATTATTGAATTATTTATTTCTCTTGAAATCCATTTAATTCTTATTCCTACACACGTCTTTTTTTAGGAGGTCGACATCCATTATGTGGCATAGGTGTTACATCGCGCACGAAACTTAATAGTAGACCACTTCTACGGATGGCTCGTAATGCTGCATCTCTTCCAAGACCGGGTCCTTTTATCATAACTTCTGCTCGTTGCATGCCCTGATCAACTACTGTACGAATAGCATTTATAGCTGCTGCTTGAGCCGCATAAGGTGTCCCTCTTTTTGTGCCTTTGAATCCAGAAGTACCCGCGGAGGCCCAAGAAACTACCCGCCCTCGTACATCTGTAACAGTTACAATGGTATTGTTGAAACTTGCTTGAACATGAATAACACCTTTTGGTATTCTACGTCCATTCTTACGCGAACCAATACGCCCATTCTTACGCGAACTAATTCTTGGGATAGGTTTTGTCATATTTTATCATCTCATAAATATGAGTCAGAAATATACGGAAAGATACGGAGATATCCATCTCATGTTAAAACAGATTCTTTTACACTTACACGGGTCCTTCTTTTTATTTTAGAAAGTTCTTTATTTAGTTTAGAAAGATTACCCTTGTCTCTGTTTATGTCTCGGATTGGAACAAATCACTATAATCCGTCCACGCCTACGGATAAGTCGACATTTTTCACAAATTTTACGAACAGAAGCCCTTATTTTCATATTTCTTATTCCTTACTTTAATTCTAAATTTATTCCTTGGAAAATAAGTTTATTTCTTTTTGTTAATTTCAAATTGTATCCTCACGAAAGTAATGTTTAAAAAAATCAACTAAAAGTTCGAATCCTTGTTGCGAATTCTATAAATTATACGTCTCCCGTAAGTTAGAGAGAAAATTAAGATAACAGGAGGAAGGGGTGTAAGATCACCATATATAACACAAAATTTCTCCCCCAATTTTTTCTAGTCGAGCTTCTCGATCTGTCATTATACCTCGAGAAGTAGAAAGAATTACAATCCCCATTCCACCTAAAATTTTAGGAATTCGTTGATAGTTGGAATAGATTCGTAGACCTGGTCGGCTGATACGTTTTAAAATAGTTCGATATATTCCCTTTCGAGTCCTTCTATGTCGTAGGGTTAAAACCAAGAAACATTTGTTACTTTCCTGATGTTTACGAACGTTTTCGATAAAACCTTCTCGTAGAAGTATTTTCACAATGTTTTCGGTAATATTAGTAGATGCTATTCGAACCGTTCTTTTTTTATCCATGTCAGCATTTCTTATAGAAGTTATTATATCGGCAATAGTATCCTTACCCATGGTGAACTATAATTATTGGTACCCCCTAATTTTGATATAATCAACATGTTTTTTATTTAAAAATTTTTTTTTATAATAAAAAATTCAATATATATTTTATATTAATTAAAAATATATGCGTGATACACAATCTACTAATTGACTTGACCCCTCTCGGATACCCCGCTATATCATAGTTAAATATACTATTAGTATTTATAATACCTCAGGAGCTAATGAAACTATTTTAGTAAAGTTCAACTGTCTCAATTCCCGAGCGATTGCACCAAAAACTCGAGTTCCTTTTGGATTTCCTTCTTGATCAATAACAACCGCGGCATTGTCATCATATCGTATTATTATGCCGTTGTCACGTTTGAGTTCTTTACATGTACGCACAATTACAGCCCTAATAACTTCTGATCTTTCTAAAGGCATATTTGGTACTGCTTCTTTGATTACGGCAACAACAACGTCACCAATATGAGCATATCGTTGGTTACCAGCTCCTAAGATTCGAATACACATCAATTTTCGAGCTCCACTATTATCCGCTACATTCAAAAGAGTCTGAGGTTGAATCATATCATTTTTATTTTAATCTGTTATTTCGTTGCAAAAGAAAAAAAAATAAAAAGAAATATTGTCTGTCTAAAAAAAAAAAATAAACCTATATTTTTTAATCATCGCCTTTCTTTTTATTTATGCATTCCTATCCCTCAATAACGAATTGAGTTCGTATAGGCATCTTACGCGCAGCTATTTTAATAGCTGCTCTGGCTACAGTTTCTGATACTCCGCCCATTTCATAAAGTATTCGACCCGGTTTAACAACGGATACCCAATATTCGGGGGCCCCCTTCCCCGAACCCATACGTGTTTCTGCGGGTCTTACTGTAACAGGTTTGTCGGGAAATATACGTACCCATATTTTTCCGCCACGACGCGCATATCGTGTCATTGCTCTTCGTCCTGCTTCTATCTGTCTAGCCGTGATCCAAGCGGGTTCAAGTGCTTGAAGAGCGTATCCGCCGAAACAAATATGATTGCCTCGAAAAGATATTCCCTTCATTCTTCCTCTATGTTGTTTACGAAATTTTGTTCTTTTGGGGTTATAGTTGATGGTTCTTTATTAATTAAATTCCATCTCTACTGCAGAACCGGACATGAGAGTTTCTTCTCATCCGGCTCCTCGCGAATGAAATGATTCATTAATATTACTACGGGTTTCGCGGGCGAATATTAACTCTTTCGTGCTTTATTCGTCGGGTCAGACCTTTTACTTTTAGAATAAATAAATTTGTTCTTGGTTCGTTCCGCCATCCCCCCCAATGAATCATTAGGATTCATTTGTTTTCAATGGAATCTTATGCAATCATGGGTTCTGTCGTTCCTATAGCCTCTTCGTTAATGGTTAGGCCCAAACTTTGCAATGGAGCCCCAACAAAATTTGTTCCTGAGTCAATTTTCTTAGTTTCTATTAACCCAAGGCTCTTTATCAATAATTAAAAATTATTGATATTATATCAGTATTGATGCTTTATCACACTGCCTTTGTGAGATAATTCATAGACCATACATATTGGAATAATATATCATTGATACTTTTATTCTCTCTTTCTATCATCCTTCCATTTATCCACATCCCTTTATTTTTGCTTCGCAACCTTTAAAAAATTTCAGTTGCTACAACTATATGATTGATTCAGTCATATAGTGACTGTTTATTGGAATCTCGACAATACGAAGCTATAAGTTGGTTATAAGTTTATATAGTTAGTAAGTTCATAGTAAGGGTTGGTCAAAATTTTTTAATCCAACTACACTCTAAACTCTAAAAAACTAACGAGTCACACACTAAGCATAGCATTTATACTAAATGGTCAATCTAATTTTTATTCAATCTTATAGAATATAGAATTTGAATTGCTTGGTTTTGTTTGATTTAATGGAATAAAGAATGAAATTTGTCATGTCTTTTTCGTTTGTTCTATCGCTGGACAGAACGGCAAGACAAATAAAGATACATTATTTATCGTCTACAAATATCCAAATTTTTATGCCTAATACTCCATAAATAGTTCGAGTTGTATAGGAACAATGATCAATTTTAGCACTAATTGTTTGTAGAGGAACCCTGCCTTCTCTAATCCATTCGACGCGTGCAATTTCTTTTCCGTCAATACGCCCGGCAATTTGTACTTGAATTCCCTTTGTATCCGTTTGTTCAGTTAATTCAATAGCTTTTTTCATTGCCTTTCGAAATGAAACTCTATTTTTTAATTGTAAAGCTATATATTCTGCAAGAATATTAGGTTGTCCATAAGGGTTTTCAACTCTTGTTATAGCAATGTTAAGTTTACGGTTTACAGAATGAAAATCCTTTTGTACATTCATCTGTAATTCTTCGATTCCTCGTGTTCGGCCCTCTATTAATAAATTAGGGAATCCAATATGGATTATGACTTGGATCAAATCGATTCTTTTTTTTATTTGTATACGTGCAATTCCTTCGAAACCTGAGGACGTTCTCTTATTTTTTTGTACATAATCCTTGATACAATTCCGTATTTTTTCATCTTCCTGTACACCTGCGGAATAATTTTGTGGTTGTGCGAACCAAAAGGAATGATGACTTTGGGTTGTACCAAGTCTGAAACCAAGTGGATTTATTTTTTGTCCCATATTTTTATATTATCTCTAAATAATTTAGATTTATCCCTCACTACAATTGTTATATGACAAGTAGGTCTTTTTATCGGATAACTACGTCCTCGAGCCCGGGGTCTTAACTTTTTCACAATAGTACCTGCGTTGACTTCAGCTTCACTAATAAATAAATAAGCTTTGTTTAAGCCCATGTTATTACTTGCATTTGCTGCTGCGGAATAAACTAATTTCAAAATGGGATAAGATGCTCGATAAGGCATAAGTTCTAGTATCATAAGTGCTTCTTCATAGGAACGTCCGCGAATCTGATCAATTACTCTTCGTGCTTTGAAAACAGACATACATATATGTTTATGTTGAGCTAAAGCTTTAATTTCTGTACTCCAACGCGAGTTCTTTCTATTTATCATTAAGGTTATCCCCCACTAAATGAATAAAAACTGCCTATTTTACTAAAAAAAAGAAATTAACGACGAGATTTATTATCGGTTTTTGCATGTCTTGCGAAAGTGAGAGTAGGCACGAATTCTCCCAATTTATGACCCACCATACGATCTGTTATATAAATGGGTAAATGTTCCTTTCCATTATGAATAGCAATTGTATGGCCAATCATTGTGGGTATAATGGTAGATGCCCTAGACCAAGTTACTATTATTTCTTTCTCCTCCCTTATATTTAGTTTTTCAATTTTTTCCGATAAATCATTAGCTACAAAAGGATTTTTTTTTATTGAACGTGTCACAGCGGATTACTCCTTATATTACTATTACATTTTAAAAATTGGCATTCTATGCCCAATATATTGATCTAAGTATGAAGGTAAGAATAAATACAATATGGAAAAAGAAAATCCTTTAGCTAGATAAGGGGCGGATGTAGCCAAGTGGATCAAGGCAGTGGATTGTGAATCCACCACGCGCGGGTTCAATTCCCGTCGTTCGCCCATCACATGATTTCAAATTCTAAAAATTCGATTTTCTATATTCCTATTTATTTACGGCGACGAAGAATAAAACTATCACTATATTTTTTCCTTTTCCTACTTCTTCTTCCAAGCGCAGGATAACCCCAAGGAGTTGTGGGTTTTTTTCTACCAATTGGGGCTCTCCCTTCACCGCCCCCATGGGGATGGTCTACAGGGTTCATAACTACTCCTCTTACTACAGGACGCTTACCTAGCCAACGCTTAGATCCGGCTCTACCCAAACTTTTTTGGTTCACCCCAACATTACCCACTTGTCCGACTGTTGCTAAGCAGTTTTTGGATATCAAACGGACCTCCCCAGATGGTAATCTTAATGTGGCCGATTTACCCTCTTTTGCAATCAGTTTTGCTACAGCACCTGCCGCTCTAGCTAATTGTCCACCCTTTCCAAGTGTGATTTCTATGTTATGTATGGCCGTGCCTAAGGGCATATCGGTTGAAGTAGATTCTTCTTTTTATCAATAAAAACCCCTTCCCAAACTGTACAAGCTTCTTCCAAAGCATACGGCTTTCTAGATGTATATGATGATATCTAGACAGATGGATCTTATATGAATCATATGATGAAGTACCACATGAGTGGATATATTAGGAATCCAAATCTGCCGAATCACTCATGTTATGATCTTCTACATCCTAGGTCTCCCCGTTCCGTCATCTGGCTTATGTTCTTCATGTAGCATTCAGACCGAATGACTCTATGAAATTACGTCGATACTTCCACATATTATGGGTAACGTAGGAGACATCTCTATTTTTCCCCGGGGATCTTTATAATTACCACTGTTTAGCTTTTAATTCGCCTCTGACCATCAAATTAAATGTGAATAACCCGTCCTCCTCTCTTTGAAACAAGGGGTGCTTCCGGTTCTGTGCGTGCTTCAAACAATTTTGTCTTCTCCATATTACCATATCTCTAGAGTCAATAATTTTCTATGAGGAACTACTGAACTCAATCACTTGCTGCCGTTACTCAACAGTTTTCTGCTGAGGTTTCTCCCGTAGAGGGATCAGTGATCGATTTCTAGGTTTCGTCGTAAACCTAATTGGTTACTTCCAATTACGTAAATCAATAGTTCAAACCGCACTCAAAGGTAGGGCATTTCCCATTGATATAGGAACTTCTGTACCAGAAACAATGGTATCTCCAATTATAGCCCCTCTGGGATGTAAAATATATCTCTTCTCACCATCCCCATAGTGTATGAGACAAATGTGTGCATTTCGATTAGGGTCGTATTCTATGGTTACGATTCTACCAGATATGTCTTTTTCATTCCGTCGAAAATCTATTTTTCGGTATAGACGCTTATGACCTCCCCCTCTATGCCCTGCGGTAATGATTCCTCTGGCATTACGACCTTTACTACAACGACGCTGTCCATGGATCAAATTATTTCGTGGATTGGATTTTACTTGACTGTCTATGGCTCCATTGCGTGTGCTCGGGGTAGAAGTTTTGTATAAATGTATTGCCATGTTATTAAGTATTTTGCTTTAAGTTCTTTTCTCTATAAGAGGTGGAATAGAATAACCCGGTTGAAGCGTAATGATCATACGTTTGTAATGCATTGTATGTCCCATAATAGGTCCCATTCTTCTACCCTTTCCGGGGACTCGATGACTATTTATAGCTATTACCTTGACGCCAAAGAAGAGTTCGACCCAATGTTTTATTTCTGTCCTAGTTGATCCTGATTCGACATTAGAAGTATATTGATTGTTCCCCAATAACCGAATACTTTTTTCTGTAAATACTGCATATTTGATTCCATCCATAAATCCATTTTCTTCCCTATGAGTTCCAGTATCGATAAGAATTCTAGTTCTTACTGTTCATATGTTATGGTATGAATATACCATACCAATTACCAATTCGGTATGTATGGATGATGAGATTCCATTGATACAGAGCCAATTCTAATAGACTTATTGAACGTTCCCATTGGCGTGCATCCAGCAGGAATTGAACCTACGAATTTGCCAATTATGAGTTGGGCGCTTTAACCATTCAGCCATGGATGCTTAACAGGGATCATCGTACATCGTGAATAACCAAATTCCAATTGAAATGAAATCTTTAGGAGGAATCAATGAGAGGACATCAATTTAAATCCTGGATCTTCGAATTGAGAGAGATATTGAGAGAGATCAAGAATTCTCACTATTTCTTAGATTCATGGACCAAATTCAATTCAGTGGGATCTTTCACTCACATTCTTTTCCACCAAGAACGTTTTATGAAACTCTTTGACCCCCGAATTTGGAGTATCTTATTTTCACGTGATTCACAGGGTTCAAGAAGCAATCGATATTTCACGATCAAAGGTATAGTACTGCTTGTAGTAGCGGTCCTTATATCTCGTATTAACAATCGAAAGATTGTCGAAAGAAAAAATCTCTATTTGATGGGGCTTCTTCCTATACCTATGAATTCCATTGGACCCAGAAATGAGACATTGGAAGAATCTTTTTGGTCTTGCAATATCAATAGGTTGATTGTTTCGCCCCTGTATCTTC